CCAAAAAAGAGAAATTGAATCATCCAAAAAGTGGAGTGTGAAATGCAATTAGATGCATTGTTTGGGGGAATTCATAGTTCTAGTATTAATTAGAATGATTTATGGTTGGCTTTTGTTGGACTAAAAAAATGAAGTATCCAGGCTCCGTTTAGAAAACCCAATTTTGAATAAATATATTACATATTTATATATATTATTTCTAGAAATATGAATATCTATGATAAATGATTCCTCTTTGTTATTTCAAAAGTCATAACAAAAAGAAATGGTGATGAGAAGATTTGTCCTATATGTGCAAATCCAAATCGGGCAGATCTTTACCCGGAGTAGAGCATAAACCTAAAAAGATGAAATAGACCCATTCAGGAACAAGAAAACACCATCACGATTTCGATTGAATCTCGATGAAACAATACATCAATGAGAAGTTAATTCGATAAGTTTATTGACTTTTTTCTATTCTAAGAAAGAAAGAAAATAAGTCAAAACCCGTCGTTATTGAAAAATTAAAGAAAAGCCCTTTCATTATTTCATTAGAAGTTTGAAAAAACTACTATTAAAAAGAATAAGAAAAAGGGAAGGAGGGCTGGAATCTATACATTGATTCTTTTTTTTTCGAGATTTTTTTGAACCGTATGCATCAAAAGGTGCACGTACGGTTCCTAGGGGATACAATTTTCCCCCACTCAACCGACTTTATCAAGAAAGATTACTTTTTTTAGGCCAAGAAGTTGATAGCGAGATCTCAAATCAACTTATTGGTCTTATGGTATATTTCAGTCTTGAGGATGCTGCCAAAGATTTCTATTTGTTTATAAACTCTCCTGGCGGGTGGGTAATATCTGGATTAGCTATTTATGATACTATGCAGTTTGTGCGACCAGAGGTCCATACAATATGCATGGGATTAGCCGCGTCAATGGGATCTTTTCTCCTGGTTGGAGGAGCAATTACCAAACGTTTAGCATTCCCTCACGCTTGGCGCCAATGAGGTTTTTTGTTTTTTTATTTGAGAGAAAAAAGAAAACTATGCCTTCGCCATATGAATATTAAGTAATAATAGCATGGCACTTCGAATTCGATATGAAAAATTTTTGTATTGTTCTTTTTTCAAAAGATTCAATTATGTATCGAGAGATTAGTATGAAATAAAAGGTATTTCTCATTTTCTCTTAGGGGAAGTAGGGGAAGCCAATTCAGCGTTACAAACCTTTTTGTTTTCACACCGAAGGGCTCTTAACAATATTTATGTTATAAAAAAGGGTGCGAAAAAACAAGATTTTTCCTTTTTTTTTGTTATTGGTTAGATTAAAAAGAAACTTTGGGATTGCTGAATCAAAGATAAAAAAATCCATTTTCGAATTTCAAATAGAAAGCAACGGAGCCATCATAGTATTTTTGAACCCCTCCGAAAGCAAGGGTGGCATTTTGATCATTTACTTATCTAGGGCTGATACATTTTCTTTTTATCTTTCTTGATAAGGGTCAATTTGATTGTAGAGCCGTATGCAATGCACAAAAGATGATGCCCGTACGGTTGTTCTGTTCTATCTTTTTTCCTATTATTCTTTATCGTTCTTTTCTGTTCGTTTCACCACACCAGATGGCCAACCCTTCTATCATCAGGGTAATGATCCATCAACCTGCTAGTTCTTTTTATGAGGCACAAACGGGAGAATTTATCCTGGAAGCGGAAGAGCTGCTGAAACTACGCGAAACCATCACAAAGGTTTATGTACAAAGGACGGGCAAACCATTATGGGTTGTATCTGAAGACATGGAAAGAGACGTTTTTATGTCAGCAACAGAAGCCCAAGCTTATGGAATTGTTGATCTTGTAGCAGTTCAATAACAAAAAAATGGATTTTTTGAAAATCCGTGATTTGAGATTTTCTCTCCGAGTTTACTATTCTATTAAATAGAAAGAATTCATAATCATCTGGTTAGGATCAATCTAAACCTACCCATTATGTATATGTATCGGATTTAACATGCCAACTATTAAACAACTTATTAGAAATACAAGACAGCCGATTCGAAATCTCACGAAATCCCCCGCTCTGAGGGGATGTCCTCAGCGTCGAGGAACATGTACTAGGGTGTATGTGCGACTCGTTTAAATTATGAACTGGCGCAAAAAAAGGAAGAAAACGAATTTCCGGTATGAATGATCAGTACTAGTAAATAGCATAGAATGGATAAAAGAATCCCATTCACTATCTAAAAATAAGCAAACTGATCCCTCTATTGTGTCTAAAGTTTATGGTTTCCGTTGGTGCAAACCCAACACCTGAATTTCAGATTTCAGACGAGAAGCAATTCTCCATTGATAGCAAACGGTTATCCATTAAGCGGAGGAAATCTTATTGAAATTCAAAAAAAAAAAAGATAAAAATGCTGTTTTCGCCCGGTCAAGAACGGACTACGAGGGTCAGCTACCCCAGCTAACTCTCATAATTAAATACCGTTACTGTATCGATGGGTCTGGTTGTGAAAGACCTGTTACTGAATAATTCATGGGTAGAGCCAAAGAGTGTGGTGTGAGCTATACAAGTTACCAACAAAATTTATTAAATAAAGGAAAGGCTCCGGTGTATAGAGAAGACCTCACCGTTTAAGAAGTAACCATAGAAACGATGAAACCCACTATTTCTATTTCTTTTTTTAAGGAAAGTTCCTAATTTCGTTCGTATTTCCCAGCTAAAAAAATCGTGGTCAGGAAGGTTAGAGGAGCCAAAGCCCTTGGAATTTTGATTTTATACATTGGAAAAATCGGTTTGGTTATTAATAGATCAAGGCGTGGAAAATAATAACTGAAAGAAAAGAAATCAATTAGTTATTTGTCAAAGTTTTATTTATTCAATGACCAGAATTAAACGCGGATATATAGCTCGGAGACGTAGAACAAAAATTCGTTTATTTGCCTCAAGCTTTCGAGGGGCTCATTCAAGATTGACTCGAACTATTACTCAACAGAAAATAAGAGCTTTGGTTTCGGCTCATCGGGATAGGGATAAGCAAAAAAGGAATTTTCGTCGTTTGTGGATCACTCGGATAAACGCAGTAATTCGAGAAAGGGGAGTATCCTATAGTTATAGTAAATTCATACACGATCTATACAAGAGACAGTTGCTTCTTAATCGTAAAATACTAGCCCAAATAGCTATATCAAATAGAGATTGTCTGTATATGATTTCCACCGAAATCAGAAAAGAAGTAGATTGTAAAGAATACACCAGAATAATTTAAATGGAGTTCCCCGGAGAATGAACTCCGGGAAGATGGAGTCGAAATTAATATGAGAAAATAGGCTAAAGCCGTCAAAACGAATAAACACGCTCAATAAATTCAATAAAAAAATCTTTTTTTCTTATGACAACCCGATAATAAAATCGGGCTTCTCGGATTTATGTCGAACAAAAAGCCAATCCTTGTTTGAGTTCGGATTGGAATTCTGATTCAACTGAACAAAAACTAAGCCTATTTATTTCTGGTTCTAAGACCGGTAGTTCTAGCAGTCGATGCGGTTCTTTCGAATTGTTTCTCATTATTAAGATTAAGAAAAGGTAACAAAGATAAAATACGGGCTTGTTTTATAGCAATAGTAATTAATCGCTGTTGTTTCAAGGTCAATCTATTCACTCGTCTAGATAATATTTTTCCTTGTTCACTAATAAATCGACTAATTAAATTCATGTTTCTATAATCAATCCGATCCCCCGATTGAATCGGGGGCAAACGCCTACGAAAAGACCGCTTGGATTTAAGAAAAGGTCGCTTGGATTTATCCATGGTTTGTTTGTTTAGTTTATTTCTTATCCCGAAAATCCTACTTCTTAATTGTCATTTTAATCCACAATAGGATTCTTTTTGACGTTCTATTTGGATTTGAATATGCTTCTATGTTTGTTCTATATTTCGATTTCTATATTCTATATAATGTAATTTTTCCTCTTTCAAGGCTAAGATTTGATCTATTTCTTTATTTCCCTATGAATCATATGTTTGTAACAATAAGGACAGAATTTTCTCAATTCTAATTGACTAGGTGTATTGTGCCGGTTCTTTTGAGTAATATATCTGGAAATGCCTGTTGATACCTTCTTAAAACCGTTTCGGATACAACCGTTACATTCCAAAATCACCGTTACTCGCGCATCTTTCCTCTTGGCCATGAATCCCCCTTTGATTTTTTTTTATTTACTCAGCTCTTCTACTTTGATTCGAAACGAAGAAAAAGAAAGGAAGGAAAAAATAGAAGTTACTAATTTGAAATCGAACTCTAAAAGATCAAAATCAATAGAAAGAAAGTAATAATAAATCAAAGCAAAGCCATAGAAAATAAAAAGAATAAGTAAGACAATGATTTCGAAACTCTATTTCACCCCGAAAAAAGTATTTCATTGTATTCTTTCCCTAGACCCACATTTCCTATTCTATCCACATTAATATTCATTTCATTCGAACTCGAACCCGAGTCTAGCAAACGTTGAATTCCCCTTTTCTACTTTCTCTTTCGTCCCTTATTCTAAAAATTAGAAAAAAGGGAAAAAAGAGAAAAAGGAGGGGGGATTAGTCACAGATATTTAATTGTATCTCGAATCTTCTTCATTCCTTCCGATGGCAATAACTAGAATGAAAAAAAGGGGAATGTTAACGCATCCGGAAAAAAACGATTAATCTCTATCAATAGACCTGCTAAAGCCCCGAACCATAGCGTACTTAGTACTGGGGCCACGGAGAGATATGTTTTTAGATCTCGCATTGAAAAACCTCCTTTTTATTTCAATACAAAAAGACGATGCATATATGATCAGATGCATATGTGGTTAAGGGCCACTTAGATTCGAGTTGTACACGCAATCCCCAATTCAAATTGAAATGTACAACGATCCATAAGGTTTTCTTTTTATTATAAGTGAAATGGGACAAAAAAGACGAAATAGGTAGAAGGGTTGTGTTTCTCAATGTCAATGGAGGAAATAGGCGTGTGGAAACTA